TTTTTAAAAAGAGAAGTCCGAAATATATGGATATATCCATTTCCTGTCAAAAACGGATTCTTTACTATTTTATAACTAGGATTAAGATTCTATGTTTTCTATATTAATTGTATTCTATAATTCTATTAATATGAATATAGAATTTTCGAACTATCAAGCAATAATATTTCTTATAATACTTATAACATAGAATCTAAATTCTTCTATTTTTATGATTTTTCATATTGAATTCAATATGAATTGAATATTCATAAGATTTTTTTATTTGAATATCAATTGATTTGTGCATTCGGTACTCTCTTTATAAATAGAAAGCCCTTTTTTGTGAAAAGATTATCCTTGTCTTTGTTTATGTCTTGGATTGGAACAAATTACTATGATTCGTCCTCGCCTGCGGATCAATCGACATTTTTCACAAATTTTACGAACAGAGGCTCCTATTTTCATATTTCTTATTCCTTAACTTAATACCGAATCTATTTATTGGAAGAAAATAGGGTTTCCTTACATTTTTAACTTAGAATTGTGCCCCCTAAAAAAAATGTGGAAGTTAAAAAATAGTCTAATTAATTAAGTGACTTATATACATTTTTGACTTTCCCGGTCGTATACATATAAAAGAAGAGTACGTCGAATCTTGTTGGAATGGAAACATATCCTAGAATCTTCTTTTCATTCTATTTTTTCTATAAAGGAACCTGGAACATACCCTTAGAAGTGATTCAGTAATGAAATCTTCATGAAATTTTTTTCTATTCTAGTAAAATCCTCTTCACGCATTCACTAATGTATGAGAAGTAATATTCGAAATCTGTGTTTTCTCTCTCCATTCACAAGAATGGATAGAAGTTTTTCATAGAATTCGGATATCAGAAAAATTACCATATATAACATAAAACTTCTCCGCCGATTCTTTCTAATCGAGCCTCTCGATCGGTCATTATACCTCTAGAAGTAGAAAGAATTACAATCCCCATCCCTCCTAAAATTCTAGGAATTCGTTGATAGTTAGAATAGATTCGTAGACCAGGTGTACTGATCCGTTTTAAATTTAAAAAAGTTTTATATGATCCTTTCCTATTTCTTCTATATCGTAGAGTTAAAACTAAAAAGTCTTTGTTGCTTTCCCGATGTTTTCTGACGTTTTCAACAAAACCCTCTCGTAAAAGTATTTTCACAATGTTTTCAGTGATATTAGTAAGTGGTATTTGAACTGTTCTTTTTCTATTCATGTCAGCATTGCGTATCAAGGTTATTATATCAGCGATGGTATCTTTACCCATGATAAATTAAAATTATTGTTCCTCCTTACTTTCAATATAATCAACGTGCTCCCATTTTTCTATTTTCTATTTTTTGATTCAAGAAAAGATCTAATATTGAATATGAGAATATAATAATACTCTATATATAGAAAATATTATCCTAAAATAGATATAGAAAATATTATCCTAAAATAGGATTATGTAAATATATATCGAATACTCTAAAACTAAAAAAAAATAGAATATTAGAAAATGAACTAATGAATTATTCTAAACTAGATATATAATCTCATATGGAATTCGAATTCTGAATTCTATTTTTTTGATAGAATTCAGAATTCGAATTTTTATTTTGAATATAGATTTAATATATATATTTCATTCCTTTTTCTTTTTTTCTATCTATTCTTATTTGTATTTCTTTTTTGAAATATTAATTAATCTATTTCATTTAATTAATTTCATTCATAAATAATATATCCATATCACGATCTTGTATTATAATACCTCAGGTGCTAATGAAACTATTTTAGTGAAATTGAACTGTCTCAATTCTCGGGCTATTGCGCAAAAAATTCGAGTTCCTTTTGGATTTCCTTCTTTATCAATTAGAACCGCAGCATTATCATCATACTGTATTATTATACCGTTACTACGTTTGAGTTCTTTACAAGTACGTACAATGACAGCTCTGATCACTTCGGATCTTTCTAAAGGCGTATTTGGTACTGCTTTTTTGATTACAGCAACAACAATGTCACCAATATAAGCATACCGTCGATTACTAGCTCCTATGATTCGAATACACATCAATTCGCGGGCTCCGCTATTATCGGCTACATTTAAATAGGTTTGAGGTTGAATCATATCATTTTTTTTATGTTTCAGTCAAAAAGTTGAAGTAAAAGAAATATTCTGTGTTCAAAAAAAAAGAAAACCACAATTGCAATTTTTTTCATACGAAAGACCTCTTTCCTTTCGTTCTAATGATTATTCTGAAAGAATGAATTGAGTTCGTATAGGCATTTTGGAAGCTGCTATTGAAATAGCCTTTCTAGCTATATTTTCTGGGACCCCGCCCATTTCATAAAGTATTTTGCCGGGTTTAACGACAGCTACCCAATATTCGGGAGATCCTTTTCCCGAACCCATACGCGTTTCGGTAGGTCTTACTGTAACAGGTTTGTCTGGAAATATCCGTACCCATATTTGTCCACCCCGACGGACATTTCGTGACATTGCCCGCCGCCCCGCTTCTATTTGTCTAGATGTGATCCAAGCGGGCTCAAGTGCCTGAAGAGCAAATTTTCCGAAGCAAATAGTATTACCTCGATAGGCTCTTCCTTTCATTCTTCCTCGATGTTGTTTACGGAATCTGGTTCTTTGGGGGTTATAGTTGATGGTTGTTTCTCAATTCCATCTCTATTACAGAACCGTACATGAGATTTTCACCTCATACGGCTCCTCGCGAATGAATCCATTCAAAAATATTTAACCGATAAAAGAATATACAATATACAATAAGATACATAGGTTTAAGAAAATGAAAATAGAATACAATCGCGGCATTTTTTGACATTTCATAGAATCTATTTATCTATTCGAAATTTGTATACCTTGCTTTGATATATAACGAAATATGTATTCTTAGTTGTTTTGGTATAAGGTTCTAACGAATCTCTATTTGTCTTTTCTTTTTATTATCAATAATATCGGATTGGCAAAAATTTCTAAATTCCAAAAAATCGAAAATTTCGCGGGCGAATATTTACTCTTTCATTATCAATTTCAGATGTAATGTAGGGTTAGCCCACAACTCTTCAAAAAACAATGAATTGGTTCTTAGTTCCTTCCGCCATCCCACCTAATGAATCATTAAGATTTGTTTTTCATTTTTAAAAAATCTTAGGTATTCGCAGGTTCCGTCGTTCCCATCGCTTTTAGATTTATGGTTAGGTCTGAATTCTACAATGGAGCCTCTGTAATAAGAGTAATAAGATTTCATTTTGATAAGATTTTCTTATTCTTATTTCTTTTATTCTTTTTTGTTGAATCAACCTTCTCAGTTTTATTGATTCGCGGCTCTTGATTCGTTTCTTCTAGGAATAGATTCATCCATATATGGATGAATCTTGAATATGGATGCTTTATTACACTACCTTTTATGAGATGACCCATAGACCTTTACATATTAGAATTCTATATCATTGATATCTTTTTTTCTCTCTTTCTTTCACCCCTTCATTTATCTGTATATTCTTATTGCTTCACAACTCATAATCAGATTCGTTTTTATTTCTTTTTTATGAAATATTTGATTTAAGTCGCTATAATTATATCACCACATATATCTTTCTTTCGATTTTTTATTTTGACCGGTTCTTTATATCCAGATAATGCGAAGCGATGAGTAGGTTATTAGTTCTTTATTAATAAATTCGTAGAATTTTTGTTTAAATTGAACTACTCTAAAAAAAACCAACGAGTCGCACACTAAGCATAGCAATTCCTTCACTATAAAATGATTAATCAAATTTTTTATTCAATCTTTTAAAATTTGTCATTGATTCTTTTGGAATAAGAATGTAGTAAGAATTCTTCATTTTTTTTTTATCGAAAGATGGAACGTTAAAGATAAGGAAAAGTTTCTTATTCTTTGTTTAGAAAGATCCAAACTTTGATCCCTAATACCCCAAAAATAGTTCGAACTGGATAGGAACAATAATCAATTTTAGCTCGAATGGTTTGTAAAGGAACGCTACCTTCTTCGATCCGTTCGACACGTGCAATTTCTTTTCCGTCGATACGTCCCGCAATTTGTACTTTAACTCCTTTTGTACCTGCCTGTTCAGCTAATTCAATAGCCTTTTTGATTGCTTTACGAAATGAAATCCTATTCTTTAATTGTCCGGCTATAAATTCTGCAAGAATATTAGGGTCTCTATAAGCATTTGGAATTCTTGTAATTGCAATGTTGAGTTTTCGGTTCACACAATTCAGTTTTTTTTGCACATTCGTCTGTAATTCTTCGATTCCTTGAGGCTCACCCTCTATTAATAACTTTGGAAGTCCCATATAGATTATGACTTGAATCAAATCGCCTCTTTTTTTAATCTTTATCCGTCCAATTCCCTCGACACCAGAGGATATTCTTATCGTTTTTTGGATATAATTCTTGATACAATCTCGTATTATTTTATCTTCTTTTAGATTCTCGGAATAATTTGTTGGTTGTGCAAACCAAATAGAATCATGACTTTGGGTTGTACCAAGTCTGAAACCAAGTGGATTTATTTTTTGTCCCATAATCCCTCACCAAGTCTGAAACCAAGTGGATTTATTTTTTGTCCCATAATCCCTCACCAAGTCTGAAACCAAGTGGATTTATTTTTTGTCCCATAATCCCTCACTACTCTATCTAATATAACTAATATAAAATGATACGTCTTATTTGTCTACTTTTTTATCTATATCTTTATCTATATCTTTTTTTATATATAAAAATATCTTTATATATTTATGACTCATTGACTTAGTTCGTTGAAATCTATATTGTGACTAGCATTTGCTGCTGCAGAATAAACCACTTCAAAAAAAAATGTTAACGACGAGATCTATTATCATTTTTCGCATATCCTCGGAAGTTTAGAGTAGGTGAAAATTCTCCCAATTTATGGCCTACCATACGATCTGTTATATAAATAGGTAAATGCTCTTTTCCATTATGGATAGCAA